GTCCCTGTAGCTTATGTAAAGCATGGCACTGAAGATGCCAAGATGGCTGCTACACATGCACCCAGAGACAAAAGACTTAGTCCTAACCTTACTGTTGGTTGTTGCTAGAGATATACATGCAAGTATCCGCGCGCCAGTGTAGATGCCCTAGGCACCCTAATCTTAGGTCGATAGGAGCAGGTATCAGGCACACCCTTTCAACTGTAGCCCAAAACGCCTAGCAATTGCCACGCCCCCACGGGTATTCAGCAGTAGTTAACATTAAGCAATGAGTGAAAACTTGACTTAGTCATAGCAACTTAGGGTCGGTAAATCCTGTGCCAGCCACCGCGGTCAGACAGGAGACCCAAATCAACATTATAACGGCGTAAAGTGTGGTAACATGCTATCCAAGTAACTAAGATTGAAAAGCGCCTAAGTTGTCATAAGCCCAAGGCGCCCATTAAAGCCACTATTCAAAGAAATTCTTAGACTAACGATTAATTGAAATCCACGAAAGCCAGGGCCCAAACTGGGATTAGATACCCCACTATGCCTGGCCCTAAATCTTGGTGCTCGATCTTACCGGAGCGCCCGCCCGAGAACTACGAGCGAAAACGCTTAAAACTCTAAGGACTTGGCGGTGCTCCAAACCCGCCTAGAGGAGCCTGTTCTGTAATCGATGATCCACGATATACCTTACCATTTCTTGCTCAATAACAGCCTATATACCGCCGTCGCCAGCCCACCCTTCATGAAGGTTCAACAGTGGACGCAATAGCCTCACCCCGCTAGTACGACAGGTCAAGGTATAGCCTATGGAATGGGAGTAATGGGCTACATTTTCTAGATTAGAACATAACGGCAAAGGTGCATGAAACTGCCCCTGGAAGGTGGATTTAGCAGTAAAGTGGGAGCAGCGAGCCCTCTTTAAGCCGGCTCTGGAGCATGTACATACCGCCCGTCGCCCTCCTCAAAAGCGACCCCCCCCCCCCCATAAATTAATAAGCTACTCAGCCAAAGAGGAGGTAAGTCGTAACAAGGTAAGTGTACCGGAAGGTGCACTTAGGATACCAAGACGTAGCTTTAATGAAAGCACTCAGCTTACGCCTGAAAGATACCTGCTCACACCAGGTCGTCTTGATGCCAAACTCTAGCCCAATCCACATGACCTAGAATAACAAAGTCACTCCACATACTTAACTAAAGCATTTACTAGTCCCAGTATAGGCGATAGAAAAGACCCCATTGGCGCGATAGAGACTACGTACCGTAAGGGAAAGATGAAATAGCAGTGAAACAACTAAGCTAAAAATAGCAAAGATCAACCCTTGTACCTCTTGCATCATGGTCTAGCAAGAAAAACCAAGCAAAATGAATTTAAGTTTGCCATCCCGAAACCCAAGCGAGCTACCTGTGAGCAGCTATCTTGAGCGAACCCGTCTCTGTTGCAAAAGAGTGGGATGACTTGCTGGTAGAGGTGAAAAGCCAACCGAGCTGGGTGATAGCTGGTTGCCTGTGAAACGAATCTAAGTTCACTCTTAATTCTTCTCCAAGGAAATCCAGAACCCTAATGAAGCGAATTAAGGGCTATTTAAAGGAGGTACAGCTCCTTTAAAAAAGAGTACAATCTCTACGAGCGGATAAATAAACATACAACCCAAAAGTATTGTGGGCCCTCAAGCAGCCATCAACAAAGAGTGCGTTAAAGCTCGGTGTATCAAAAATATCAACACAATATGAATCCCTCCTCACTAACAGGCTAACCTATTTACAATAGGAGAATTAATGCTAGAATGAGTAACCAGGGTTCTCCCTCTTCGACGCAAGCTTACATCAGTACATTATTAACAAGACCCCAATATACGATAAATCCAACAAGCAGAGTATTATTCACCTTGTTAACCCGACAGAGGAGCGTCCACTAAGAAAGATTAAAACCTGTAAAAGGAACTAGGCAAACGTCAGGGCCCGACTGTTTACCAAAAACATAGCCTTCAGCAAACCAACAGACAAGTATTGAAGGTGATGCCTGCCCGGTGACGTGGTGTTAAACGGCTGCGGTATCCTAACCGTGCGAAGGTAGCGCAATCAATTGTCCCGTAAATCGGGACTAGTATGAATGGCTAAACGAGGTTCTAACTGTCTCTTACAGGCGATCGGTGAAATTGATCTCCCTGTGCAAAAGCAGGGATAAACACATAAGACGAGAAGACCCTGTGGAACTTCAAAATCAGCAACCACCCCCACATACATACACACCCAACCCGGGCTCACTTATTCCTACGGGCGATGGCTTGCAATTTTTCGGTTGGGGCGACCTTGGAGCAAAGCAAAACCTCCAAAGATTGGACCATACATCTAGACTAAGAGCAACTTCTCAACGTGCGAACAGCAACCAGACCCAATACAATTGATCAATGGACCAAGCTACCCCAGGGATAACAGCGCAATCTCCCCCGAGAGTCCATATCGACGAGGAGGTTTACGACCTCGATGTTGGATCAGGACATCCTAGTGGTGCAGCAGCTACTAAGGGTTCGTTTGTTCAACGATTAATAGTCCTACGTGATCTGAGTTCAGACCGGAGCAATCCAGGTCGGTTTCTATCTATGATGAGCTCTTCCCAGTACGAAAGGATAGGAAAAGCGAGGCCAATACTACAGGCAAGCCTTCGCCTTAAGTAATGAAAGCATCTAAATTACAAAAGGCTATCACCCCCTACCCCCGTCCTAGAAAAGGACTAGCTAGCGTGGCAGAGCTCGGTAAATGCAAAAGGCTTAAGTCCTTTAACTCAGAGGTTCAAATCCTCTCCCTAGCTTACCCCCAACCCCATGACTAACTACCCCATTTTAGTTAACCTAATAATAGCCCTCTCCTACGCTCTCCCCATCCTAATTGCAGTAGCCTTTCTAACATTAGTCGAACGAAAAATCTTAAGCTACATGCAAGGCCGAAAGGGTCCAAACATTGTAGGCCCTTTCGGACTACTGCAACCCCTAGCAGATGGAGTAAAGCTGTTCATCAAAGAGCCAATCCGCCCATCAACATCCTCCCCAATCCTGTTCATTATCACCCCCATACTAGCTCTCCTACTCGCAATCTCTATCTGAGCCCCTCTCCCCCTACCATTTCCTCTTGCAGACCTAAACCTAGGCGTACTATTCCTGCTAGCAATATCCAGCCTAGCAGTATATTCTATCCTATGATCAGGCTGAGCATCCAACTCAAAATACGCCTTAATCGGGGCACTTCGAGCAGTAGCCCAAACTATCTCCTACGAAGTCACCCTAGCAATCATCCTACTGTCAATTATTATCCTTACCGGAAACTACTCTCTCACTACCCTTTCAGTTGCTCAAGAACCACTATATCTTATTTTCCCCTGCTGACCTCTCGCCATAATATGATATGTCTCCACACTCGCTGAAACAAACCGCGCTCCATTTGACCTGACAGAAGGAGAATCAGAGCTTGTATCTGGCTTCAATGTAGAGTACGCAGCAGGACCTTTCGCACTATTTTTCCTAGCTGAATATGCTAACATCATATTAATAAACACATTAACAGCCATCCTGTTTTTCAACCCAAGCTTCCTCAACCCCCCACAAGAACTATTTCCACTGCTACTAGCCACAAAAACACTCCTATTATCAGCAGGCTTCTTATGAATTCGCGCTTCCTACCCCCGATTCCGCTACGACCAACTAATACATCTTTTATGAAAAAACTTCCTTCCACTAACACTAGCCTTATGCCTATGACATACTAGTTTACCAATTAGCTACGCAGGCCTCCCACCTTACTTATAAACCACAGGGAAATGTGCCTGAACACAAGGGTCACTATGATAAAGTGAACATGGAGGTAACCAACCCTCTCATTTCCTGCCACTCTAGAAAGACAGGAATCGAACCTGTACTAGAGAGATCAAAACCCTCCATACTCCCTTTATATTACTTTCTAGTAGGGTAAGCTAAACAAGCTATCGGGCCCATACCCCGAAAATGATGGTGCAACTCCTTCCCCTATTAATGACCCCCCAAGCAAAACTAATCTTCACTACCAGCCTGCTACTAGGAACAACCATCACAATTTCAAGCAACCATTGAATCACAGCCTGAGCCGGACTTGAAATCAACACTCTCGCCGTTCTTCCCCTGATTTCAAAAACCCATCACCCACGATCCATTGAAGCAGCAACCAAGTACTTCCTCACCCAATCAGCTGCATCCGCCCTAGTCCTATTCTCCAGCATGACTAACGCATGACACACTGGTCAATGGGACATTACCCAACTAACACACCCAACATCCTGCTTAATCTTAACCTCAGCCATTGCAATAAAACTAGGACTAGTCCCATTCCACTTTTGATTTCCAGAAGTACTGCAAGGCTCTCCCTTAACCACCGGCCTCCTACTATCCACAGCTATAAAATTCCCACCAATCACACTACTTCTCATGACATCCCCCTCACTAAACCCAAACCTATTAACCTGCATAGCCATTTTCTCCGTCGCTTTAGGTGGGTGAATAGGCCTAAACCAAACACAAATCCGAAAAATCATAGCTTTCTCCTCCATCTCCCACCTAGGCTGAATGGCCATCATAGTATCCTACAACCCTAAACTCACCCTACTAAACTTTTACCTATATACCTTAATAACTGCAACCGTGTTCCTCACTCTAAACACAAACAAAACCCTGAAACTATCAACCCTAATAACCTCGTGAACAAAAAACCCACTACTAAACGCAACACTACTACTAACCTTACTTTCACTCGCAGGCCTTCCTCCATTAACAGGCTTCCTCCCAAAATGACTTATTATCCAGGAGCTAACTAAACAAGACATGGCCATCGCAGCAACAATAATCTCTATGTTATCGCTACTAAGCCTTTTCTTCTACCTCCGCCTTGCATACTGCGCAACAATCACACTCCCCCCTCACACTACTAACCATATGAAGCAATGACACAACAACAAACCAGTAAATATCTCCATTGCTATCCTAGCCACAATATCTACAATGCTCCTACCCATTTCTCCCATAATCACTACCATTGCCTAAGAAACTTAGGATCACCTAAACCGAAGGCCTTCAAAGCCTTAAACAAGAGTTAAACCCTCTTAGTTTCTGCTAAGACCCGCAGGACATTACCCTGCATCTCCTGAATGCAACCCAGGCACTTTAATTAAGCTAGGACCTTTCTAGGCAGATGGGCTTCGATCCCACAATAGTGTAGTTAACAGCTACATGCCGCAACCAACTGGCTTCTACCTAAGACTCCGGCACGATATTAACGCGCATCAATGAGCTTGCAACTCACTATGAACTTCACTACAGAGCCGATAAGAAGAGGAATCAAACCTCTGTAAAAAGGACTACAGCCTAACGCTTAAACACTCAGCCATCTTACCTGTGACATTCATTAACCGATGATTATTTTCAACCAACCACAAAGACATTGGCACTCTATACCTAATTTTCGGTGCATGAGCCGGAATAGTAGGTACCGCCCTAAGCCTTCTAATTCGCGCAGAACTAGGCCAACCCGGTGCCCTTCTGGGAGACGACCAAATCTACAACGTGATCGTTACAGCCCATGCTTTCGTAATAATTTTCTTCATAGTCATACCTATTATGATCGGAGGATTCGGAAACTGACTAGTCCCCTTAATAATCGGAGCCCCAGACATAGCATTCCCCCGAATAAACAACATAAGCTTCTGACTACTACCCCCATCCTTCCTACTCCTCCTAGCCTCATCCACAGTCGAAGCTGGTGCAGGAACCGGATGAACTGTTTATCCTCCCCTAGCCGGCAACCTAGCCCATGCCGGAGCCTCAGTCGACTTAGCCATCTTCTCTCTACACCTAGCAGGTATCTCCTCAATCCTAGGAGCTATCAACTTCATCACCACGGCAATTAACATAAAACCCCCTGCCCTAACACAATACCAAACTCCCCTGTTCGTCTGATCAGTCCTAATTACTGCAGTACTTCTTCTCCTATCTCTACCAGTGCTTGCTGCAGGTATTACAATACTACTTACCGACCGTAACCTTAATACAACTTTCTTCGACCCAGCAGGAGGAGGGGACCCAGTACTTTACCAACATCTTTTCTGATTCTTCGGACATCCAGAAGTATACATCCTAATCCTACCAGGATTTGGAGTCATTTCACATGTTGTAACCTACTACGCAGGTAAAAAAGAACCTTTCGGCTACATAGGAATAGTATGAGCTATACTATCAATCGGATTCTTAGGCTTCATTGTATGAGCCCACCACATGTTCACAGTAGGAATGGACGTAGATACCCGAGCATACTTCACATCCGCCACCATAATCATTGCTATCCCCACTGGTATCAAAGTATTTAGCTGACTAGCAACACTACACGGAGGAATTATCAAATGAGACCCCCCAATGCTATGAGCATTAGGCTTTATCTTCCTATTCACCATCGGAGGCCTAACAGGCATTGTCCTGGCAAACTCTTCATTAGACATCGCTCTACACGACACATACTACGTAGTAGCCCACTTCCACTACGTCCTATCTATGGGTGCGGTATTCGCTATCCTAGCAGGATTCACCCACTGATTCCCCCTATTTACAGGGTATACACTTCACTCTACATGAGCCAAAATCCATTTTGGAGTAATATTTGTAGGCGTAAACCTTACCTTCTTCCCCCAACACTTCCTAGGCCTAGCCGGTATGCCACGACGATACTCAGACTACCCAGACGCCTACACATTATGAAACACTATCTCCTCTGTAGGTTCACTAATCTCTCTAACAGCCGTAATTATACTAGCGTTCATTATCTGAGAAGCCCTAGCATCTAAACGCAAAGCCTTCCAGCCAGAACTAACAAGCACTAACATTGAATGAATTCACGGCTGCCCACCCCCATTCCACACTTTTGAAGAACCTGCCTTCGTACAAGTTCAAGAAAGGAAGGAGTCGAACCCCCATATGTTGGTTTCAAGCCAACCGCATAAACCACTTATGCTTCTTTCTCATAAGAGGTGTTAGTAAAACAATTACATAGCCTTGTCAAGACTAAATTACGGATGAAATCTCCGTACACCTCAATTTAATATGGCCAACCACTCACAACTTACTTTCCAAGACGCCGCATCCCCAATCATAGAAGAACTAGTGCAATTCCACGACCACGCTATGATAGTCGCCCTAGCCATCTGCAGCTTAGTCCTCTATCTCCTGACCCTAGTATTATCAGAAAAACTGTCATCAAGTACAATTGATGCACAAGCAATTGAACTCGTATGAACTATTCTACCAGCTGCTGTACTAATCGCACTCGCCCTACCATCACTACGAATCCTTTACCTAATAGATGAAATCAACGAACCAGACCTCACTCTAAAAGCGATCGGCCATCAGTGATACTGATCCTACGAATACACTGACTTCAAGGACCTCACATTTGACTCCTACATGACACCTACAGCAGACCTACCTCTAGGACACTTCCGACTTCTAGAAGTCGACCACCGCGTTATCATTCCAATAGGATCAAACATTCGAGTTATTGTCACTGCCGATGACGTCCTCCACTCATGAGCCGTACCCAGCTTAGGAGTAAAAACCGACGCCATCCCAGGGCGCCTGAACCAAACTTCTTTCTTCGCTAACCGAGTCGGAATCTTCTACGGCCAATGCTCAGAAATCTGCGGAGCGAACCACAGTTTCATACCCATTGTAGTAGAATCAGTACCGCTCGCCAACTTTGAAAGCTGATCTTCTTTACTATCATCCTAACCATTAAGAAGCTATGGAACAGCGCTAGCCTTTTAAGCTGGAGAAAGAGGGCTCTACCCCCTCCTTAATGATATGCCTCAACTAAACCCAAACCCTTGATTTTTTATCATGCTCACTTCATGACTAACATTCTCCCTAGTCATCCAACCCAAACTCGCATCATTCGTATCCGCCAACCCTCCATCTAACAACCCCCCCACAATCCCAAGCACTACCCCTTGAACCTGACCATGAACTTAAGCTTCTTCGACCAATTTTCAAGTCCGTCTCTTTTTGGAATCCCTCTGGTTCTAATTTCACTAATATTTCCAGCTCTGCTACTGCCCAACCCAGGCAATCGATGAATCACCAACCGTCTCTCTACACTCCAACTATGACTTGTCAACTTAATCACAAAACAACTAATAACTCCATTAAACAAAAAAGGACACAAGTGAGCACTAATTCTCACATCACTAATAGTCTTTCTCCTCTTAATTAACCTCCTAGGCTTACTCCCATACACTTTCACTCCAACTACCCAACTATCTATAAACCTGGCCTTAGCTTTCCCCCTTTGACTCGCCACCCTCCTCACAGGACTACGTAATCAACCCTCTGCTACCCTAGGCCACCTCCTACCAGAAGGCACTCCAACCCCCCTAATTCCTGCACTCATCATAATCGAAACAACAAGCCTTCTGATCCGCCCCTTAGCCCTAGGGGTACGCCTAACAGCCAACCTCACAGCAGGCCACCTTCTGATCCAACTCATCTCTACGGCCACAATAGCCCTATTTTCAACAATACCCGTAGTCTCCATCCTGACCTTTTTAATTCTCTTCTTACTAACAATCTTAGAAGTGGCCGTAGCCATAATCCAAGCTTACGTCTTTGTACTGCTACTAAGCCTATACCTCCAAGAAAACATCTAACCCTAATGGCACACCAAGCACACTCTTACCATATAGTAGACCCCAGCCCATGACCTATTTTCGGGGCAGCCGCCGCCCTCCTAACTGCTTCTGGCCTGACCATGTGATTCCACCACAAAACCCCTTACCTCCTAATCATCGGTCTAACATCTACTGCTCTGGTAATGTTCCAATGATGACGCGACATTGTCCGAGAAAGCACATTCCAGGGTCACCACACCCCTACCGTACAAAAAGGCCTACGCTACGGCATAGTCCTATTTATTACATCAGAAGCCTTCTTCTTCCTAGGCTTTTTCTGAGCCTTCTTCCACTCAAGCCTAGCCCCCACTCCCGAACTAGGCGGCCAATGACCCCCCGTCGGAATTAAACCGCTAGACCCCATAGAAGTCCCACTCTTAAACACCGCCATCCTCCTGGCTTCCGGGGTAACCGTTACATGAGCCCACCACAGCATCACAGAAGCCCGCCGAAAACAAGCAATTTTCGCCCTCCTACTCACAGTGCTCCTAGGCTTATACTTCACTGCTCTCCAAGCCCTAGAATACTACGAAGCTCCATTTTCCATTGCAGACGGAGTATATGGTTCTACCTTCTTCGTTGCTACCGGATTCCACGGACTTCACGTAATCATTGGTACTACTTTCCTATTAGTCTGCCTCCTCCGTCTAATTAAATACCACTTCACACCAAACCACCACTTTGGTTTTGAAGCAGCAGCCTGATACTGACATTTTGTAGACGTTGTTTGACTCTTCCTCTACATCTCTATCTACTGATGAGGTTCTTACTCTTCTAGTATACTTATTACAATCGACTTCCAATCCTTAAAATCTGGTTTAAACCCAGAGAAGAGTAATAAACATAGTCACATTCCTAATCACCTTGTCCACAACCCTAAGCATCGCCCTAACGGCACTAAACTTTTGGCTGGCCCAAATAACCCCAGACGCAGAAAAACTGTCCCCATACGAATGCGGTTTCGACCCCCTAGGCTCTGCTCGCCTTCCATTTTCAATTCGATTCTTCCTAGTGGCCATCCTGTTCTTACTATTTGACCTAGAAATCGCTCTTCTTCTCCCCTTACCATGGGCCACCCAACTACAAAATCCCACTACCACCCTAGCCTGAACCTCCACCATCCTCACCCTCCTAACCCTGGGCTTAGTATACGAATGGATTCAAGGAGGACTAGAATGAGCAGAATAACAGAAAGTTAGTCTAACTAAGACAGTTGATTTCGGCTCAACAGATTATAGCTCACACCCTATAACTTTCTTCATGACACCTCTTCACTTAAGCTTCTACGCAGCCTTCACTCTAAGCGGCCTAGGCTTAGCTTTCCATCGAACCCACTTAATCTCAGCTCTTCTATGTTTGGAGAGTATAATACTGTCCATATACGTCGCCCTATCAATATGACCCATCCAGACACAGACATCATCACCTATTCTACTCCCCATTCTTATATTAACTTTCTCTGCCTGCGAAGCAGGCACAGGACTAGCACTCCTAGTCGCTTCCACTCGTACCCATGGCTCAGACCACCTTCACAACTTCAACCTACTAAAATGCTAAAAATCATCATTCCAACTATTATACTACTTCCCCTGACCTTTTTCTCCCCACGCAAACACTTATGAACTAACACTACAACGTACAGCCTACTGATCGCCACCATCAGCCTTCAATGACTCGTACCAACGTACTACCCAAGCAAAGGTCTAACCCTTTGAACCTCTATCGACCAAATCTCTTCACCCCTACTAGTACTGTCATGCTGACTTCTACCCCTTATACTCATAGCAAGTCAAAACCACTTAGAGCAAGAACCCACTATTCGCAAACGAATCTTCATCACAACACTACTCGTAGCACAACCGTTCATTCTTCTCGCTTTCTCAGCTTCAGAACTAATACTCTTCTACATTGCATTCGAAGCCACCCTCATCCCCACTCTAATCCTCATCACACGGTGAGGCAACCAACCAGAACGTCTAAAAGCCGGAATCTACCTATTATTCTACACACTTGCCAGTTCACTTCCACTACTAATCGCCATCCTTCACCTCCACAACCTAATTGGTACCCTATACTTCCCCATGCTAAAACTCTCCCACCCAACTACGCTTACCTCCTGAACAGGAGTACTGTCCAGCCTAGCCCTCTTCCTGGCCTTCATAGTTAAAGCCCCCCTATACGGCCTACACCTATGACTACCCAAAGCCCACGTAGAAGCCCCAATCGCTGGATCCATACTTCTCGCTGCCCTGTTGCTTAAACTTGGGGGATACGGCATTATACGAATTACCCTTCTAACAAACCCCGCACTGAACAACCTACATTATCCATTCATCGTCCTAGCCCTATGAGGCGCACTAATAACCAGCGCCATTTGCCTACGACAAACTGACCTAAAATCTCTAATCGCCTACTCATCAGTCAGCCACATGGGTCTAGTTGTCGCTGCAGCTATAATCCAAACCCAATGAGCATTCTCAGGAGCAATAATCCTAATAATCGCACATGGACTTACTTCTTCAATGCTATTCTGCCTAGCCAACACCAACTACGAACGTACCCACAGTCGAATTCTCCTCCTAACACGAGGAATACAACCCCTCCTACCACTCATAGCCACTTGATGACTCCTAGCAAACTTAACAAACATAGCCCTCCCCCCAACAATCAACCTCATAGCAGAACTAACCATCATAATCACCCTATTCAACTGATCTGCACTCACACTAATCCTAACGGGGGCCGCAATCTTACTAACTGCATCATACACTTTATACATACTAGTAACAACACAACGAGGTATACTCCCATCTCACATTACATCCATCCAAAACTCTTCCACGCGAGAACACCTTCTCATGGCCCTACACATAATCCCAATAATTCTCCTCATCTTCAAACCCGAACTCATCTCAGGTATCCCTATATGCAAGCATAGTTTCAACCAAAACGCTAGATTGTGATTCTAGAAACAGAAGTTAAAACCTTCTTGCCTGCCGAGGGGAGGTTCAACCAACAGGAACTGCTAACTCTTGTATCTGAGTATAAAACCTCAGCCCCCTTAACTTTCAAAGGATAACAGTAATCCAATGGCCTTAGGAGCCACTCATCTTGGTGCAAATCCAAGTGAAAGTAATGCACCCCTCACTAATCCTCAATATCTGCATACTACTTACTTTAACAACTCTACTCACCCCTATTATCTTCCCCCTTTTATCGGATAACTTCAAAAACAACCCAGCCACCATTACCAACACAGTCAAAACTTCCTTCCTAATCAGCCTTATCCCAATAACAATCCACATCCACTCAGGAACAGAAAGCCTTCTGACTCTTTGAGAATGAAAATTCATCATAAACTTTAAAATCCCAATCAGCCTGAAAATAGACTTTTACTCTTTGACATTCTTCCCAATTGCCTTATTCGTATCATGATCGATCTTACAATTTGCAACATGATACATGGCCTCAGACCCATACATCACAAAATTCTTCACCTATTTACTACTCTTTCTAATCGCAATACTCATCTTAATCATCGCTAACAACCTATTTGTCCTATTCATTGGATGAGAAGGAGTAGGAATCATATCTTTCCTCCTAATTAGCTGATGACACGGCCGCGCGGACGCCAATACCGCCGCCCTCCAAGCCGTCCTCTACAACCGAATCGGAGATATCGGACTTATCCTATGCATAGCATGACTAGCTTACACCATAAATACCTGAGAAATCCAACAACTCTCTTCTACCTCCCAAACTCCTACACTCCCTCTAATAGGCCTAATCTTAGCCGCAACTGGCAAATCAGCACAATTCGGCCTCCATCCATGACTTCCAGCTGCTATGGAAGGCCCAACTCCTGTGTCCGCTTTACTCCACTCCAGCACAATAGTGGTAGCGGGAATCTTCCTTCTCATCCGAACCCATCCTTTATTCAACAACAACCCTACTGCCCTCACCCTGTGCCTATGCCTCGGCGCTCTCTCAACACTATTTGCAGCTACTTGCGCCCTTACCCAAAATGACATCAAAAAAATTATCGCCTTCTCCACTTCAAGCCAACTGGGCCTGATAATAGTAACAATCGGCCTAAATCTACCACAACTAGCCTTCCTTCATATTTCAACCCACGCATTCTTCAAGGCTATACTATTCCTATGCTCAGGCTCCATCATCCACAACCTCAACGGAGAGCAAGACATTCGAAAAATAGGAGGCTTACAAAAAATACTTCCAACAACCACAGCATGCCTCACTATCGGCAACCTGGCCTTAATAGGAACTCCCTTCCTTGCAGGCTTCTACTCAAAAGACCAAATCATCGAGAACCTAAACACCTCCTACCTAAACACATGAGCACTGCTCTTAACTCTGCTAGCCACATCGTTTACCGCAGTATACACAATCCGCATAACTGTATTAGTACAAACCGGATTCGTCCGAATCCCCCCTCTCACTCCAATAAACGAAAATAACCCTGCAATCACTTCCCCAATCACTCGCCTCGCCCTAGGAAGCATCATAGCAGGCTTCCTCATTACTTCATACATTCCCCCCACAAAAACACCGCCCATAACCATACCCCTCTCAATCAAAATTACAGCACTACTAGTAACAGCCCTAGGAATTGCTTTAGCACTGGAGATATCAAAAATAGCCCAAACCCTGATTCTAACAAAACAAAACCCATTCTACAACTTTTCTGTATCCCTAGGATACTTCAACCCACTAACACACCGCTTCAGCATAACAAACATCCTAACCGGAGGACAAAACATCGCCTCTCACCTTGTAGACCTCTCCTGATATAAACTACTAGGGCCAGAAGGGCTAGCTAACATACAACTAATAACAGCCAAAACTGCTACTACTGCACACTCAGGCCTAATCAAAGCCTACTTAGGATCCTTCGCCTTATCCATCCTCATCATCCTCATGTCAACATACAGACACCAAACAATGGCACCCAATCTACGTAAAAACCACCCTATCCTAAAAATCATCAACGACGCCCTAATCGATCTTCCAACACCATCAAACATCTCATCTTGATGAAACTTCGGATCACTGCTAGGCATGTGCCTAATCACACAAATCACCACAGGCCTATTCCTAGCCATGCACTACACGGCAGACACTACACTAGCCTTCTCCTCTGTAGCCCACATATGCCGAGACGTACAGTTTGGCTGACTCATTCGCAACCTGCACGCAAACGGAGCCTCTTTCTTCTTCATCTGCATCTACCTTCATATCGGCCGTGGTATCTACTACGGCTCCTACTTAAACAAAGAAACCTGAAACGTCGGAGTACTTCTCCTACTTGCTCTCATGGCTACTGCCTTCGTAGGATATGTCCTGCCCTGAGGACAAATATCATTCTGAGGCGCTACAGTAATTACAAACCTATTCTCAGCCATCCCATACATTGGCCAAACACTAGTAGAATGAGCGTGAGGAGGATTCTCGGTAGACAACCCCACACTAACCCGATTCTTCGCCATTCACTTCCTCCTTCCTTTCTTCATCGCCGGTCTCACATTAGTTCACCTCACCCTTTTACACGAAACCGGATCTAACAACCCCCTAGGTATTCCATCAGATTGCGACAAAATCCCATTCCACCCTTACTACTCCACAAAAGATACCTTAGGTTTCGCACTACTATTCATCCCCCTCGCTACTTTAGCCCTATTTGCCCCTAATCTGCTAGGAGACCCAGAAAATTTCACGCCCGCCAACCCCCTAGCAACGCCTCCTCACATTAAACCCGAATGATACTTCCTATTTGCCTACGCCATCCTCCGATCCATCCCAAACAAACTGGGAGGCGTATTGGCCCTAGCTGCTTCCGTACTAGTCTTATTCCTCATCCCATTACTACACACGTCCAAACTACGCTCAATAACTTTCCGCCCACTATCACAAATCTTATTCTGAACACTAGTTGCCAATCTACTCGTCCTTACTTGAGTAGGCAGCCAACCAGTCGAACACCCCTTCATCATCATTGGACAATTAGCCTCATTCACCTACTTCACAATCATTCTTGTCCTCTTCCCTCTTGTATCTATCCTAGAAAATAAAATACTCAAACTCTAATCAACTCTAATAGTTTATAAAAACATTGGTCTTGTAAGCCAAAGATTGAAGATTACACCCCTTCTTAGAGTTTTCCAAATATCTCATGTTAAGAGGACCCCCCCCCTCCCCCCCAGCAGGCATTTTTCTGCTTAACTAGGGTATGTATTACCGTGCATACAATTTATGCACCTCATCAGACACCATGTCATTGCAGGGATTTCCAAGTACTGACCAACTTCTCCTCCAACCAATTCCCAAACATTTCTCCCCAGAAGATAATGTGCAGACTATATTTTCCCGGACACATTCTTGCTTCAGGTACCATAAACCCAGCTAACTACTCCTGTAACCCCAAAACAAGCGTCACACGAGCTCGACCATGTTACCTCGTAACCACTCCTTACCCGGTATACGACAGACGTCACAGTACTCCTTTGCGTGATCGAAGTCATGATATTCGCCCACCTCCTAGGTAATGTCCTTCTCCTACAGCCTTCAAGCACTCCCAAGCCAGAGAACCTGGTTATCTATTGATCGTGAACCTCACGAGAACCGAGCTACTCAACGTCAGCTCCCCCCTAGGTTATTGGCGTCAGGGGCATACTTTCCCTCTTACCCTCGAAGCCCAACTTGCTCTTTTGCGCCTCCCGTGGTAATTTCAGGACCATAACCTGCTCCTTGCCTTCTTCCTTGCTCTTCACAGATACAAGTGGTCGGCCTGAACACTCCTCCCTCTCTCTCGTTATCGCGGCATAGGCCTCCCTTCCTCCCTTTTTTTTTTTAGCCTACCTTCAATAAACCCTTCCAGTGCGTAGCAGGAGTTATCTTCCTCTTGACATGTCCATCACATGACCGTCGAGCTACTGAATCCCCTCATGCGTCCAGAATGTCATGGTTGGCGGATAAGTTCGTCGCAAACTTGACACTGATGCACTTTGACCCCATTCATGGACCCCGCGCCGTTTACCTTTACAGGCACTAGATAATGAAATGGTCACCGGACATGCTTATTTTATTTCTATCTTGCTGGAATTTTCAGCTAAACCTCCAAATTCATCCATTTTTCATCCATTTTGTTTTCTTTTTGTGTGTTTTTATCATGATTTTTACACACTTAACAAACCAAACTAACTACTATTTTCCGACATATTCTTATCCATCCATTTTATTCTTTTGCATGCTTTTATCACGATCCATTATTCAACCAGAAAACCCCTACCACAGCACCCATAAAACCAAATACAACACTGTAGAGCCTCAGAGAGAAAGGAATTAAACCCTCATCACCAACTCCCAAAGCTGGCATTTTCAACTAAACTACTCTCTGACCCTTCTAAACAGCCCGAATTGCCCCCCGAGATAACCCCCGCACAAGCTCTAACACCACAAACAAAGTTAACAATAACCCTCACCCTCCAATTAAAAACAACCCAGCCCCTCATGAATAAAACACAGCTACCCCACTAAAGTCTAACCGTACCAATGACAGACCCACACTATTCATAGTCCCCACATCCACTAGAACCCCAAACACTTCTCACAGAGCGGCCCCCACCATCACAACTAAACCCATCCCAAGCCCATAACCAACTACCCCCCATTCATTCCAAGCCTCAGGATAAGGATCCGCCGCCAACGACACCGAATAAACAAACACCACCAGCATTCCCCCCAAATACACTATAACTAGCACCAATGAGACAAAAGAGGCCCCTAAACTAACCAATCACCCACACCCAGCAATAGACGCCACAACCAACCCAACTACCCCATAGTAAGGAGAAGGATTAGACGCGACTGCCAACCCCCCAAGGACAAGAAGTAAACCTAAAAACAGAACAAATTTTATCATAAGTTTCTACCCAGCCTCTCTCTGAGATTTGCAGCCTGAAAAGCTGCCGTTAAACTTTAACTATAGAAACCCCCCCGCGCCGCTTAAAAATACCCAGGCATCAACACATACAACCTAAAACCAAGCCCCTAAACACCCAACTAATTCTCCATTTTTGCTTTGATTTTACACCAGTCAACAAAAACCAATAACTCCCTGCCACCCACCCTAGACCCTACCCTCACCATCCACTTTTTTTCACTCCACTAAACTTAAGCTGAAATAAACCTACCTCCAAAGCCTTTCTAAAAATCAAACAAAAATACAAACAATCACAAAACAACAAAACCCAAAATCCA